CTTGTACATTCAAAAAGGGATCGATTCTGTAAAAGATGAGATCAGTAAATGGGAAATTCACTGAAATGCTACCTTTGTGAGATCGCCAATACTGTACCCAGGGTCTTTTTAGAGTCTACCGAATCAGTATAGCTATCCTTCTTCTGACACAGCAACGCAATTCCAATCAGTGTCGAAATGAAGTTCGAGATCATTTCTTTATTCTTTTCTTCTCTTCTTGCTTGTCGATGTAGAACCATGTATCAGTCAATAAAAAATCCCAAAAAGTCCGGGTAGTTCTTGTAGAAGGATTCCCCCATTAGTGCCTTCGGACTAGAAACTGGAGATTGGGTAAAGTGTAAACCTCACGGGTCGCTTTCTAATAATTCATGAAGATTCTGGTAATCTTTTAATCCTCTTTTTTTAGGAATTAGTTAGTTACCCAGTAACAAGTAAAGTAGTAGATAGTCCTCGAAAAAAAAAAAAGAAAAAGGATTTTCCAAGTTTCTTCTATATTGATTCCAAGAAAATCTCCTTTTTTTGAATGAAATTACATGATACAGTTCTTATTATTCTTTTTTTGATTCTTAATTTGAATCTTAGTTTACTCAAGAGTTGCTAAAAAATATCTTGATTCGGAATTACGGAATGGGTGGATATCACAGATACTTAATTGATTTCTTTTTATACCTTTGCTAGTCTATTGTTGTTAGCAACATCTATAATGATTAATGAATCAACAAATACCAATTGAACTTAGTCTTCCAATTGGTATTTTGTCTTATCCTCCTGTCTTTCTTTCCAAAACGGAAACTTAGGGAAGTGCTTTCTAAACATATGTATAAAAAACAGATTTCATTTAATTCCTTCATGTTGACTATAACTAGTTATTTCGGTTTTCTACTCGTCGCTTTAACTATAACCTCAGCTCTATTTATTGGTCTGAGCAAGATACGACTTATTTGAAATGAATTGAATATTGAATGAAGAATTGAGAAAACGAAATCTTTCTCTACCTATCATAGATTCTAGAGTTTTGTACCGCCTCAATTGTAAATTATTGGTCGTTGAGATTTCTATTTATGGGTAAGACGGATTCCTATTTAGAGATAACTATTACCTCTCTTTTTTCCTCTTCAACGAAATTGAAATGATTGAAGTTTTTCTATTTGGAATCGTTTTGGGTCTAATTCCTATTACTTTGGCTGGATTATTTGTAACTGCATATTTACAATACAAACGCGGTGATCGGTTGGGCCTTTGATTAATTAGCATTTCTTTTTTTGACTGACCTCCTCCTTTCTTTTATCCACGGGAGGTCAAGTTCAGATTCCTCTTCAATCATTTCATTTCGGTCTCATTTTGGATCCACGAAGAATGGAACCGCGCTCTGTAGGATTTGAACCTACGACATCGGGTTTTGGAGACCCGTGTTCTGCCGAACTGAACTAAGAGCGCTTTTTTCTCTTTTTATCTTAATAAAGAAGACAGGGTTCTTTCTTTTTTTAATCCCCAACGCAGTTTTGATATCTATCCTATATCATACTATATAATAGTCAATTCTGTATGTATGTCCAATTGGAATCGACCTCAACGGCTCTCTCCTTACTGCTCGGGGGGGGCAGTAATAGGGATGACAGGATTTGAACCCGTGACATTTTGTACCCAAAACAAACGCGCTACCAAGCTGCGCTACATCCCTTTACAATTGGTCTACAGTGTCATTCTAGAGAATCCCTGTATTGTTTTCCATACCCGTATTTACTCTATTGATATAGACAATTTATCTTGCCATTTCTTTTTTTGGTCTCCTATAACACATAGAAATAGAATATACATATATTAATATAAAAAGAAAAAAACAAGTTTATCTACACATCCAATATTCAACTAGTCATAAATAAAAATAGAAAGAAATTGTTGGCGGAAATGCTCAGTTCAGGCAGAGGGGAAGCATATCTTTGTTTTCTGTTTTAGGAAAGTAAAAATATTATTTACCGAATCATTGTACATTACAATTTGAATTGTGAATTTTTCACATAAAGACAAGTCGTCCTTAACTACAGATACATCCGATCATATATGTATTATAATAAAGAATTCCGAGGGAGGATTTGAAATGCGAGATCTAAAAACATACCTCTCCGCGGCGCCGGTACTAAGTACTATATGGTTCGGGGCTTTAGCAGGTCTATTGATAGAGATTAATCGTTTCTTTCCGGATGCGTTAACATTCCCCTTTTTTTCATTCTAGTTATTGATATGGGAAGGGATGAAGAAGATTAGAGATACAATCACAGTCAAATATCTGTGACTAATCCCTCTCCCCCTTTCTTTTCTTGTGTGGTTGACCAAAGCGATCGATATTCGTTATACTTAATAGGGAGCCCCCCCTGTTAACTGGGCAACTGGTTGGTTTGCCTTGTTCTTGTCTTTTGGAGACAAGGGTTGGATATGATAGATGTGGTAAGAGAACGAAAAGATTCAATAAAATAAGGGAAGGGTAAAGATAAGAGAGGAAAGGTTACTTTGGAATGTACCGGCTGTGTTCAAAATCGTTTTAATAATAAAAAAAAGAAATCCGCAGGCATTTACAGATATCTGACTCAAAAGAATCCAAAAAATACGCCTAGTCCATTGGAAAAAATACACCTCCGGAAACATAGGAATCTCTTGCGGAATGGCTACACAGGAAACTGAATAGCTCTATAAACCCAAGAAATCTCCAGCAAAAAAGCTAGAAAATCTAAAAAAAACAAAAAATAGAATCTAAATTGGACCACTCGACTATATCCGCATCCGCCGACGCAAAATGCATTTTTTTATTATTATGTGATTTTGATTTTACACTGTACAAGACTAAAAAAAACATAAGAAACTTATGGAAAGAGAAGAATCTCTTGCGGACTGGCTAGACAGGAAACTGAAGAGCTCTAGTTTGAAACCCAAGAAACCTCCTTCGAAATGGAAACGGAAACGGAAAGACCCTAGACCTCCTTTGGAACAAAAGAAACTTATGGAAATAGAGGAATCTAATTTGAAATGGCTACGCACTGAATTTATCGCAACCAAGAAACCTCCGGAACCCAAAGCACCTCTGCAACCCCCGCTACCTCCTTCGAAAAGGAAAGGCAAGCCCAAGCCCCCGAAATCTCCTCGGCGGCGTTCGTCCCGAATCAAACCAGGGGATCTAATTGATTATAGAAACATTAGTTTAATTGGTCGATTTATTAGTCAACAAGGAAAAATCTTATCTAGACGGGTGAATAGATTGACTTTAAAACAACAACGACGTCTTACTATTGCTATAAAACAAGCTCGTATTTTATCTTCGTTACCTTTTCACGCTACTGATCAACTTTTCAAAATCAAAAGAAGGGAGTCGACCGCCAGAACAAAGAGAACAAAGGGCTTTAGAAAAAGAAAAAAAAAATAGGCTTACTCTTCTATTGAATCAAAATTGAAATCCGAATTTGATTGCGCCGTGGCGTAAGAAAAAAAAACATCGGGGAAAAGGCCTTTTTTTTGAGGCCTTTTTTTCTTTTTTCTTTTGAGTCTTCCCCTTGACAGTCACGTAGCCAAAGACCATCAAGGACATCTATATTTATCTATTTGATTTATCGGGAGAATCTCTTATTTCGGGAGAATCTCTTATTTAAGAGACCCCCCCTCTTTTTTGATTTTCACAGGCGGATTTATGGGGAAAAAAGAATCCCCATCCATTTTGAGGATTTTTTTGTTTTCTTATTATCCGTTGGCATAGAAAAAAACTTTTTGAATTCCCGGTAGAAAGCGATTTCCCTAATGAAAAAGCTTTCAACGCCGCCGAATGCCCTTTTCCTTTCCAGATATTTTTCTGGATTCGCTTTTTTGAACTAGAAAGACGTTTTTTGGGAACTGTCATTTTGAAAAAATGTTCTTCATTGCTTTTTGATTAAATGACGACAAGTCCCTCCACGTCGCGATGCCAAATTTCATGATCATCTTCCTCGAGGCGTGACATACACGCTAGCTCGACTCCATTAGTTGGGGGCGATGGAGGCCCTTTTGGGGGTTTCGGTCCGACCCCCAAAACGAAATACATTGCTACAACCAACAGAATCGTAGCGAAGAAATCTAGTATTTCATCGATTCTATTTGAATCCGTCAGTTTTCTATTTGTGAAAAAAGGAACCCATTGTCTAACAAGAAAGTCCCCCAAGCACAAAAGACAAAAAAGAGTGCTTAGGTAACCTTTTTTAGCTCGACTTTTGATTAGATCAAAGACGAGCATTTTGGTTACAATTGCGTTTGGTATAATGTAATAGGTTAGAAACCTATAACTTAACCCATAAACAAGTTCACGATGCTTAGTCGTCCAGCAATAAAGAACGACCGAAAGAAGGACCAGTCCTTTGAGATAGAAATTGATAAAGCTGTTCGAAAAAGGCACAAAAGAAAGAAGAAAGTATCCCAGTGAATGAGAAAGCATTAAACCATAGGCGAGTGTTCTTGGCTTTCCCATTCCATCCTCATCGTTCCACATACAATTTCGTATAAGGAAAATATATGTGGAATTGGTGGAAAGCGTCACAAAGCTTCCATAAACCATCCAAGAAACCATTACGGAATTCGTTTGCGTCTGCATCTAATCAATCTCCTTTCTTCTATTATTAAAATTATTTGGGTTTTGTATTTTCATTCTATTACCTAAGAGAAATACGACTAGCCTCTGTTTTCTATCCCTTTTCCATTCTCCATTTTTGAAAATCCTCCATTTTATTCTTCTTCTTTTTTTTTGTTTATTTTCATTAAATATTCTATTTCGAAACTTATCTTCTGTCAACCAACTCGCCTCTTTTCCATTCTCAATAGAAAAACTCCCATGGGCAGCAGTTCTCATTGAAATACGCCTTCATCTTCGTACCTGACTTTTTTGGCTATATTGTTTTTTTTCTTTTCATTAAGTATTCTATGTCGAAACTTATCTTCTGTCAACCAACTCGCCTCTTTTCCATTCTCAATAGAAAAACTCCCATCGG